ATTCCTTTGTTTCTGATGATGTTTTTGAAGAATTGAATCCATTGATTGATTCATAGTATCTGTTCCTCCATAGTATGGAGGGACTCCCCCGAAGCAAGAAGAAAGAAGGAATCAATTGATTTTCTGGATGACACAATATGGATTTCTATAGATGAGACATCCTGCAAATCATTTCGATACTAATCTTACTCTAGAAAAAGAAAAAAGAAAATTTCAAGCAAAAAAAAGACTCTTAATGCTCCGGGCGAAAAGATGAAATCTTGGATTTTTGCGCATATCCCAATCCTTATTGATTATCTCATCACAGTTAAAATTTTCTTTTTTTACTTTTTTTTATAAGTTCATTGAAGAAGTTTTATTTGCTCAGTAAGTTACTCCCACCTCTTTTTTTGTTTGTCCACTACTTCTTATGAATCGAAACAAACGAGTTCCGATAGAACTGGAAAATCAAATAAATAGTAATCTTTGACGAACAGGATCAAGAATCATTATTATTTCCACACAAGAAAAGGAATTTTCCACCCTTGTCTTGTGTGGAAGATTAGGAAGACGAGTAATCCCTCCTAGAATCATTTGTTCCTTTCATTTATCCGCGTGTATTCTCCTCCTACTTATGCCTATTATCTATTAGAATTCGATTCTATTAGGTACAAAAAAACTATTGATGCATTACATGGCATTTACAATCTGCCAATGGGAGGCCTAGCATAGTCACAACACTCCCATTTTTATTGAAAAAAAGAAGGGGGGATCAAGTAGTCTTCTTCGCAATATACATACTATTGCTAGGAATGGGATACAAGCAATTTCCGGCATCTCGCAGAAAAACAGTATAAACAAAGCAAGCAAAACATTTTCCATGATTTTTTTGAATCATACATAATTGCATCGATCACAACAATTCGGCTCTTTTTACCAGCTTGATGAATCCGTGGATCTAGAAATTCATTTCGGACAATTGAACCTTCTCAAACTGTTTCTTTTTTAGAACCAAAAAGATTTGTGCCAGAATAACAGATGCCAAGAAGAACAACAAACCTTGGACACGTAATGGATCTTGAAGTACTATTTCTGCATCTCCCTGACCAAATCCACCCACATTGGGATTACTCGTTAATGGTTGATCAAGCTTGATAGATTCACCCTCTGAAACAAGAAGTTCTGGTCCTGGAGGTATAATATCAACCACTTGGTGTCCATCCGATGCGTCAGCTATGGTTATTTCATACCCCCCTTTTTCTTTACGTACTATTCTGCTTACTATACCTGCTGCTGTAGCATTATAGACTGTATTGTTACTCTTGTTCCCATCGGGATAAATCTGACCTCTTCCCCTGTTCCCACCTACATATATGGGATACTTTAAGAAGTGAACGTCTTTCTTAGTAGCAGGGTCCGGGGAAAGAATGGGAAAGACGATTTCCCTATATTTCTGACCAGGAACAGGACCTACCACAAGAATATTTCTTTTAGTGGGGCGATAACTCTGAAAAGACAGATTGCCTATCTTTTCTTTCATCTCGGGAGAAATACGATCGGGGGGAGCTAATTCGAATCCCTCGGGTAAAATAAGAACAGCCCCCACATTCAAAGCCCCCTTTTTCCCATTAGCAAGAACTTGTTTCAGTTGCATATCATAAGGGATTCTAACAACTGCTTCAAATACAGTATCAGGAAGCACAGCTTGTGGAACCTCAATATCCACGGGCTTATTAGCTAAATGGCAATTGGCGCATACAATACGCCCAGTTGCTTCTCGTGGATTTTCATAACCCTGCTGCGCAAAAATGGGATATGCATTTGAAATAGATGTCCGAGTTATGACATATATCATGATCGATACGGAAATGAATCGAGTCATCTGTTCCTTTACCCAAGAAAAGGTATTTCTATTTTGCATGGTCCAATTATTGATCCCGGAAATTTCTACAATAAATTAGGTAGGTAGCTAGTATAGTTCCCTATCCACGATTCTGCCATTGTACTGGAGGGGGAATCCCTTAGACGGGTATAAGTATAAAGAGTGAGTCAGATTAAAAATGGTTTGTTTATGTACGAAGTAACATTCGGATTTGATTGATATCGGCAGATCAAATGAGTTCTTCATTCATTCATTGAATGATAAACCACTACAAGTGAAGGAGATACACGATTTAAATAATGGAAGATCCAATATTTCAAAATTGTATCTAGAATGACTGGAAAAGTGGAAACAAGACCAGATATAATTTGATTGTTATGAGCAAATCCAAAATCTTTGTAGACCGAACCAATCATTAGTTCCCAACCATGGGGCGAATGGAATCCGATACATAAATCAGTTAATAAAAGAATAGAAAAAGCTTTTATTGTGTCGCTTAAGTTATAGAGGAATTCCTGAACCCAAGAATTAAGAATGACAAGTTCTTCATTACCCAGAATAGAATAACCACTTAGAATAGCAAAACAGATTATATTTGTCGAGAAATGCAAAATTATATGGATATGATCTTCATTGTGCATTTTGACCAATTGTATTGTTTCTTTGTGGATTCCTATACGAAACTTTTGTATCTGTGTCTCCGGGTACTCCTTTATCATTTCGTCCAACAGGAATAGTTGTTCTAATTCTATGAATCTTTCTAGAACGTTCTTCTCTTGAATATCATTCAAAAAAGTTTCGGATTGCCTTGTATTCCACCAATTAGTAACTAAAGGTTCCAGACTTTTATTAAATGAGAGAGAGATCCACCAGGGCAAAAAGACTATAGATGCAAGATATGGGAGGGGAGTCAATGCTTTCTTTTTTGGCACTTTTAATCTGTTCTGTAAATTGTTAATGAAACTGCTTCATTCGCCGACTCTATCTGATCCGATATTTCTATGAAGCATGAGTTCTATAACAAGGTATGGAACCTATGGATCGGATCTATTCCTTCTTTTTTTTTTGAATTGTTTAGTCCTTGGATCTAGAAAGAATATAGAAATAGAATAAAGGTCCGTTTCGAATGAAGAAATAATCAAGTTCCCAGATATCTCAATTGGTCAAATTCGAACCAATTGTATCTTCATTTGTTCCTTTCGATGAATGCCCGAAAAACCACTTGAAGTAATGAATATTATTCGGATTTCGAGACGAAAGAACTCCCCCTGGATCAATCAATTATTTCGAAATGTTTCACTGGCTACCCACAGCCCAGGAATAATTGAGGGGATATTTCTGAAGAATATTGATGATGAAATCCGAAATGGGTGGCAAAACAAGAGAGAAATTTAATAGTTATGAGAGATCCAATCGTTTGGTCATCAAGGAGCAAAAGAAAGGATAAAAAAAAAAGAAACATCGATTGACGAAAGAGAGATAATTTACGAGATACGATCCATCTATATCTAACGTATCAATTCAAAATATTGGTCCTAAAAAGATGAATTCTATACTGTATTCCGAAATGTTCTGATATGTGTGATGAATACATACTTATTAGATTTGTTACTAGTATGAAAGAATTGAGTTTAGTTCCATATGTAAAAAAAAGAGTTTTTGTTTTGGTGGATAAAAATAGCTTCTTATTATGGTTGTTCCGTATTCGTCCGCCTGCTTTATTCTATGGGCCATAACACAACGGTATTACCAACGGAACGGGGGAAATAGAATCGAACATGTTTTGCTCGAATAAACGTTCCGAAGAAACTTCAGTTATATTAAAAAGGGGATTCCTGAGTTCCTTCCCTCATGCGGAGAAAGCATTCATTCTTCAGTTCATTTCAAAATACTTCAATTGGTACGCGCAAGAAATAGGCCGATTCAGCAGCTTTTTGTTCAATTTCTCGTGGAGTCAAATTCTCATCGGTACGAGTCAAGGGAATGGCTCCCTGGCCTCTGATTTCCATATAAAGGACACGACGAGGATAAAGACCCTCTTTAACTTCCATTCTGATTGACTGGATATCTCTCATAAGGAATCGAAGGAAGATGCGACGATTTATTCCAGGAAATCCCCAACGAAAAATACACACTATTCCTTCTTTTCTATCAAAAAGATCATAACCACTACCTACATTCCACGAAATTGTGCACCACAAATAGGAACTAATGAACAGACCAGCGATCCCATAGAAAGACATCACGATTCCTTGGGGAAAAAAAAGGATTTCCTGAGAGGGAAATACGGATATCAGATTCCTACCAAGATAACTGGAAGTTCCAACCAATAAGAATCCTAGTGAACCTAAAAAAAGGATACAGGCCCAGCAGAAATTACTTGTTTTTCGAGACCCCGTTATAAGTTCTATCCATATACGTTCGGATTGCCAGTTCATACTCGATCCAGTTGCATTCTATTGGAATTGAGAGAATAGAATAAGCCAAATGAATTTGACTTTACTTTTTTTTGTTTTGATCCCGAAGTAACTCTCATCAACTAGCACTATTATGATGTAAACCATTAGGAGTAATTCATCGAATTGGTTAGATATAAAATAATAACATCCCCTTCATATGATCCCACTATGTATATCTACATACATATAGATACATTGACTTTCTATTTCAGATATTCGCTGATCTATTTGAAAACAAAAACAGCTATACCCACATATAATATACATGCATTTATCCATATATCATGGATCTGCATGCATAACAATAACAGCTTTTTTATTTGTGCTCGGAGGGAGTCACATGTCGTACCGTACCCTATTCCACTAAAAGATATCTGTATTATGATCCAAGTCCAAGTGTTAAAATAAATTGATGAGATTTGATCCCATCGGATCTAAACAATTTTGTTTTTTTGAACATGAAGAGATAAAGAAGCCATTGCAATTGCCGGAAATACTAGGCCCACTAAAGGCACAAAAATAGAGGGTAAATTGAAATCTGTCATAGAATAGATGCCTCGATTTAATATTTGTACTTGTTAGAAATATATCTTATGATAAGTATATTTATTATAAGTATATAATAAGTGCAAGGAATGTAGAACTAAATAAGTGTACCTATTCATCTTTCTACACAAAATATATGTATGATAATCCGCTTTTTATTCTTGTTCTCCCGTCCTTATCTTATAATAAAGAGTTTCTTACGAGTTCCCTAAGGATTCGTTAGAATCCGATCCAACAGGGATTCATAGTAAAAAAAAGGAGGTTCTCGGGAGATATAGATATAGAAATATGCAACATTTCTATTATAGATTTTCATTATTCTATATATTAATACGTAAGAAGGAAGGGAACATGAAATTCTTTTCATTTTCCCAATTCTATTCCGCGGAAGGAAGAATTCACTCTTTTCTCCTCTTTATTTTATAGAGGGTTCCTGATTTCTAATCATCAATAGGGGTAGGATAAAAAATCTGGAGAAAATAAAAATCAAAAAAGTCATTATCCGAAACTTCTGATTCTGACTATAGAACTTATGTCACCAAAGAAAACCCCATTCTTCTTATTTGGACTTTGATTGCGATGAACTAAAGTTCGCTACAAATAACTGAGCCTAGTACTAGTGCTCTACTTTAATTTTGAGTCAAGGGAAAGAAACCGTGTAGCTGAAATAACTCACTCAGAACACCTTTTAAAGGGTTACGTGGTACGATTGGATCAAATAAGCCCTTATGGAATGAATACTCAGCCGCTTGTGAACCCTCGGGTACTGTCTTATTCAATGTTTGTTCAATTACTCTTTTACCCGCAAATGCAATGTAAGCATTGGGTTCAGCAATAATGATATCTCCCAACATACCAAAACTGGCTGTCACTCCACCGGTTGTAGGAGATGTAAGGATTGATACATAGAATAACTTTTTATTTGATTGATAATCATATAAAGCGGAAGATATTTTAGCCATTTGCATCAAGCTCAAACTTCCTTCTTGCATGCGTGCTCCTCCAGAAGCACACACCATAATAACAGGTAAAGATCTATTAGTAGCATACTCGATCAAACGGGTGATTTTCTCGCCTACTACGGATCCCATACTACCTCCCATGAACTCAAAATCCATAACCCCCATTGCTATGGGAATACCGTTTAGTTGACCTATGCCTGTTTGAACAGCCTCAGTTAAACCTGTCTTTCTTTGATACGAATCGATACGATCTCTATAAGGCTCCTCTTCCGAGTGAAATTCAATGGGGTCGATAGAGACCATGTCTTCATCCATAGGATCCCAAGTGTCCGGATCAATCGAAAGTTCGATTCTATCTGAACTACTCATTTTCAAATGATATCCACATTGTTCACAAATATTCATTTTTGACTTAAAAAATTTCTTATAATTTAATCCATAACAATTTTCGCATTGAACCCATAAATGTCTGTATTTTTGATTTATATCGAAATCATTCGATCCTTCTCCTATATCACTGTCATTACCGCCAGTTCTTATATTCGAATTCCCACTATCACTACCACTTATACTTTCACCACTACAAATATAACTATAAATGTAACTATCAATACGGATTTCAGAACGAAGATAACTATCAATGCAACTATTAATGTGATTATTCCAACTATATTTAGTATCATACATGTCACAATCATAGTAGCGATTGTCACTCTTAGACCCATTATTCAGATAACTAGAAAAAGAAATTTCTAGTTCACTCAGAAAAGAACTATCATTGTCAATCTCAAAAATCTGATTTTCAATATCAAAATATACGGAATAACTGTTACCATTACTATCCCTAACTAAAAAAGTTTCATCAGAGATGAAACTCCAAATGTCCCTGACACCTAAAAAATGATCAACATTACTGCAACTATAACTGCCACTATCGCTCCAACTAGGAATGTTTTTATCCGTATCATTTAGAATGGGGTCTTCACTTCCACTGGTATTTCCAATAGGACAGCCAAGACTGTCCATTGATTTACTTAGCCCACACCTGTGTTCTAACTCCTCGTTAGACAATATCGAATTGAACCACCATTTTTCCATAGAGCCTTCCTGCCCCCTATTTGAAAATACAATAGATGAATAGTCATTCGATGAATAATCATTTTACTATTTCATTTCCTATCGGAATAAGCATATAGATCCAATTACTAGGATCATTAACTAATAACGAGTGAGCATTGAAAGAAATGATTCTGGGAATCCGGGGTATCAATTCACTATATATGATGGAACCTTTTCTTCAATTAAAGAGGGGTTTCTCCCATGTCATGTACAAATTCTCATCGAAAAGATAAATATTTGCCCCCTCCTATGAAGAATTCATTTTCGTAGAATCTCGTATAATAGAATATTAAGTGCCTATTGCAACACGGAATGAAAGGGACAATATACAGGATGGGTAGAAGGAGTTGTGACCCTTGGCTTGATCTATGGTCCGAAACTACGGGATATAAAATGATCCACCAATCCTAAGGATCCATAGGATTAATTATGGATCCAACAATAGAAGCATTGAGTTGTTTAGTCTTAGATCTTATCTTGTATTTAGATCTTGTATATATTGTATTTAGATCTTGTATATATATAAATAGGTAAGGTATGTACTGATATATGC